AAGCACGAAAATGAAAGCTTCTATAAATACAGATACGCCCAATACATCGAAACTCATTGCCCATGGATAAAGAAAAACCGTTTCAACATCAAAAACAACAAAAACTAGAGCAAACATATAATAACGGATTCTAAATTGTAACCAAGCGTTGCCCATTGGTTCTATACCCGATTCATAACTAGAAAGTTTCTCCGGCCCTTTCCTAATCGGCGCTAAAATCCCAGAAATTAAAAATGCCAAAATAGGAATAAGACTTGATATTATTAGAAATGCCCAAAAAATATCATATTCGTAAAGCAAAAGCATAGACGCACTCCTATGAACGTGAAAAATATACCGGATTAGTTGAGTCGAATTGAAGTTGTAAAGTCATCGATAACTAGTTAGTCAAAACAATAATTCATTTTGATCAAACTGTCTAGTTTCCTTTGATTATTGCAGGGCATATCTCATTTCAAGATTTATCGACTGACTTGATCGGGATCCTATTTCCAGTCTACTTCATTTGTTTAGTTCAATTTTCTTTAATTGCTTTAGTTAGTATAACTCTAGATGTTACACTTAGACAAATTTGCTTGTTTTCGCCCAGGATTCTTCCTAAAGAAAGCAAATAGAATTATTATTTTGTGTTTAATAATTTCGAATTTTTTATTCTTTTGATTATTTGAATTTTCTTTATCAAAATGTGAGTTCGGAATTTGGATTTTTTCCTTTTTTAGGAATAGAGTCGGGAGTTTTTTTTCTTAGTAATTTAGAATGGAACAAGTATTCAAAAGAATGGAACAAGTATTCAAATGTAAGACAATGGCTAGGTATTTCCATCTCAGGATTTCGAATATCTTAGTGTTGGTATATTCCGTTTATTAGATCTGGGTATTGAATACAGAAAAAGAAGACCCCCTTTTTTAGTTTTGGTGTGCTTCGCCGGGTATTGGTAAGGTATACCAAAGAAAAGGAGTATCGCTGGCTTAACCCCTTAATTGTGGGCAGGAAATTTCATATAGAATTTCCCTCCGATGATTAATGACTAAGGGTTGGTTTGTTTGGAAAAAAATGGATTCGATCCCCTGAAATCGGTTTTTGGAGCTTTTCTGTTCTGCTTTAAACGATTCCCGTGATTGAGTTTTTAAGACAAATTTGGTTTCGATGAACCAACCGGTCAGTTACAAGTAACAAACAAGAATGAAGAAATCAAAATTATACATGATTTCAAATGAAAATATGAATTTTATTCATTTTTTTATAGGGCTCTAGGGCTATACGGACTCGAACCGTAGACCTTCTCGGTAAAACAGATCAAACTTATTATTATCAAAGTGATATGAACTATTTCAAAGACCCAACATGCATTTTTTTGCATTGGGCTCTTTCATTAACTGATAGAAATATCAGCCAATCCGCCATATTTTTTTCTTGACAGAAAAATAAGATAAGGAGATGGCTCCATGTGCTCTGATTCGTTATTTGGGATTCTAATTCAGGAGCACTACCAAAGTGTTTCAAAGGTGAAGTTATTTTGACGTAGGTCTGCCTTTGGCCTCGAATTTGAAGTTAAATGAAGTCTCTGTCGTTCGGCTTAAAAAATCCAATATGAAACTTCATACACCTTCAAGTTCATAGGACGAAAAGAGATTTTTTGAGGGCCTTATACTCATTATGCCTGGCATTGAATATACATACCGGTATTCACCTTATCAATATCTCAAGGTGAGGCCTGTTTGGTACCTAAAAGGGCACTCAAATAAGACCCAACCTCTCGTCAGGCTATTGTTCTCTTAAAGTTATTATGATTATGGAGTAAGACATCGATTTATCAATAAGATCCATTTTTTGGATTGTATGGTGGATTCCTCTGAAAAACATTGGCGCGCGTGTAAACGAGGTGCTCTACCGACTGAGCTATAGCCCTTAGTGCTTGTGATGCATATTTTATCATGTATATAATTTGTTGTCAAGATGAATATTCTATGATCCAACATCCTAAAATTTGGGGTGGTATTGGTTCGATTATTATTGCTTATAAGGAATATGATATTTATAATCCATCGATGGGATGGGTTCCATTTGATTCTCTTTGGGATGATAAATGACCTACTTAACTCAGTGGTTAGAGTATTGCTTTCATACGGCGGGAGTCATTGGTTCAAATCCAATAGTAGGTAGAACTTATTAGATACCGGAGTCAATGGTATCTAATAAGTTTTTTGCCCCACCCTTTATCTATTTTTATAGATTTATTTTGTATTTTTATTTATTTTTGAATTGCGTTGTATCAAAATTGGATTCTGCTTGATTGGATTATGTCGAGTGAATGCAATCAAAATAGGTTTTAGAAACCGAAACTCTTTTGCTTATTTGAACGCACCAATTAGTTATGAAATTGCACTGACAGCCTCGACTCTTGTCCTAGCTCGTCGGAGAGCTAGATTTGCCTCAATTATTTGCCTCTTTCCTTCAGCTTTTCTCAAACTAACTTCTGCTTCTTCAAGAGTTTCCTGAG